CTAAATGATGCGGAGAAAAGGATTCCTAGTTGGAGTGATAGTGGCAGTTATAGTTTCGGTAATATTAATTATCTAGATTATTTATTTGATAGCAGAAATATTTTTAGTTTGATCTCTGATGATACTTTTTTAGTTAAAAATAGTAATGGTGACAGTTATTCTGTATATTTTGATATTGAAAATCAGATTTTTGAGATTGACAATGCTAATTCTTTTTTGAATGAACTAGAGATACTTTTTTATAGTTATTTGAATAGTGAGTCTAAGAGTAGCAATTACTACTATTATTATTCCATGGATGATACTCAATCTAATTGGAATAATCACATTAATAGTTGCATTGATAGTTATCTTCGTTTTGAAATCAGTCTTAATAGTGACATTTACAGTGGTATCGACAGTTACATTTATAGTTTCATTTGTACGGAAAGTCAAACTATAAGTAGTATTGAAAGTGAAAATTCGAGTAGTACTAGTAGCAGTTATCTCAATGAAAGAGAAAGATCTAATGATTTCGATATAAATACAAAATACAGAGAGTTATGGGTTCAATGCGAGAATTGTTATGGATTAAATTATAAAAAATTTTTTTGGTCAAAAATGAATATTTGTGAACACTGCGGATATCATTTGAAAATGAGTAGTTCAGATAGAATCAAACTTCTTATTGATCCTGACACTTGGGAGCCTATGGATGAGGATATGGTCTCTATGGATCCCATTGAATTTAATTCAGAAGAGGAACCTTATACAGATCGCATCTTTTTTTATAAAAAAAAAACGGGTTTAACTGAAGCTGTTCAAACGGGCATAGGTCAACTAAATAGTATTCCCATAGCAATTGGAGTTATGGATTTTCAGTTTATGGGAGGTAGTATGGGATCCGTAGTAGGTGAGAAAATAACCCGTTTGATCGAGTATGCTATTAATCGATCTCTACCTGTCATTATTGTGTGTGCTTCTGGAGGAGCACGCATGCAAGAAGGGAGTTTGAGCTTGATGCAAATGGCTAAAATATCTTCTGCTTCATATGATTATCAATCAAATAAAAAGTTATTCTATGTATCAATCCTTACATCTCCTACAACTGGCGGAGTTACAGCAAGTTTTGGTATGTTGGGAGATATCATTATTGCTGAACCTAATGCCTATATTGCGTTTGCGGGCAAAAGAGTAATTGAACAAACATTGAAAAAGACAGTACCTGACGGTTCACAAGAGGCTGAGTATTTATTCGATAAGGGCTTATTCGACCCAATCGTACCACGTAATCTTTTAAAAGGTGTTCTCAGTGAGTTATTTCAACTACAGGGTTTCCTTCCCTTGAATCAAGATTAAAAAAAAATATTTTAATTTTAAATTAAAAAGGGGTTGAAATTCTTCATTTTAAAATGGAAGTATAGCACTAGGTTCAGTTATTTTGATTTGTAGCGAATAAGCATTTAGTTTATTGTAATCAAAAAAACCAAACTAGGAAGATGGTGTTTTCTTTTGGGACATCAGTTATAAGTGTAGTAAGAGTCAGAAGTTTTGGATAATTACTTTTTTACCCGAATCCATTTTTTTATTCTACCCCCCTTCCTGATTAGGAATAAGCATCTCTCTATCGACAAGATAAAAAAGAGTTTCTTTCTCCTTCTGAGAAATCGGGTAAATCAAAAAAAATTTATCCCTACTTTATGACATATTCATATTATAGAACAACGAAAAATATATAAAAAAATATAGAAAAAAAAATAAAATATAAAAACAAATCAAATTCAAATATAGAATATATAATCAAATAATCAAACTAAGAAGAATATAAGAATGAATATAGAATGATAATAAAGAATAATAAGAATATAGAATATAAATTATTTCTATTTACCGAGAACCCCTGTTTTTCACTAGGAATCCCTGTTTTGTTTGTTGGATAAGATTGGTTAAAGTCGCGAATTCATAAAAAATTCTTTTCTTTCAAAACAAACAAAGGTTTTTTGAAAGAAAAGATATAAATAAAATTAAGGATGGGAAAAGAAGAATAAAATTTATGAAAGTGGACTGTCATACATATTCGTGTAGAAAGAGGAATAGGTAAACTTCATTTAGTTCTACATTCCTTGTACTTATTTATTTTTATTATTAAGTACTTTAATATTAAGAATATTAAGATTATATTCATATTTTTTATAATAGGTAGACGTATCATAAGATATCTTTATAATTATAATAGGTACAAATATGAAATCGAGGTACCCGTTCTATGATAGATTTTAACTTTCCCTCTATTTTGGTTCCTTTAGTGGGCCTAGTCTTTCCGGCAATCGCAATGGCTTCTTTATCTCTTTATGTCCAAAGAAATAAGATTGTCTAAAAATGATGGGACCAAATCTCATCAATTTATTTCAACGCTGGATCATCATACAAATACTTTTTTAGTGTAATATGGTAGGATATATGATATGTGGCCTTTCCGAAAACAAACGGAAAAATTGTTATGTATACTGATGCATAATATATGCATTAATGTATGTATATGCGGTTATAGCTTAATCAATATCAATTAAATTAAAAATGATCAGCAAATATTTTTTTTTTAATCTTTGAAATAGAAACTCAATGTATCTAACCAATTATTCCTAATGGTTCATGTCAGAATACTGCTAGTTGATGGAAGTTATTTCGGAATCAAGCAAGAAAAGTCAAATCTATTTGGGTTATTTTCTCAATTCTAATCGAATGCAACTGGATCTAGTATAGTATGAATTGGCGATCAGAACATATATGGATAGAACTTATAACGGGGTCTCGAAAAACAAGTAATTTTTGCTGGGCCTGTATCCTTTTTTTAGGTTCACTAGGATTCTTAGTGGTTGGAACTTCCAGTTATCTTGGTAGGAATCTGATATCCGTATTTCCTTCTCAGGAAATTGTTTTTTTCCCACAAGGGATCGTGATGTCTTTCTATGGGATCGCAGGTCTATTCATTAGTTCTTATTTGTGGTGCACAATTTCATGGAATTTAGGTAGTGGTTATGACCGATTCGATAGAAAAGAAGGGATAATGTGCTTTTTTCGTTGGGGATTCCCTGGAAAAAATCGTCGCATCTTCTTTCGTTTCTTTCTGAAAGATATCCAATCAATCAGAATAGAGGTGGGAGAGGGTCTTTTTACTCGTCGTGTCCTTTATATGGAAATCCGGGGTCAAGGAGCCATTCCCTTGACTCGTACTGATGATAATTTTAATCCACGAGAAATTGAACAAAAAGCTGCCGAATTGGCCTATTTCTTGCGCGTACCAATTGAATGAAATGAACTGAAGAAGAAATCTCAGCATGAGAGAAGAACTTACTAATTATCTTTTTAAGACAACTGCAGCTTCTTAAAAATGTTCATTCCGACAAAGGATGCTATATTCTATTTTACCGTTCCGTTGAGGCAGCAGTTCACATACATTATACATCTCAAATACAAATAAAAAAACCAGGAGGACGCATAAAGAATAAAAAAAATATAATAATTATATAATTATTAATTATAATATAATAATAATTTATATATAATATATATTAAGTATTAAGAATAAGTATTAAGAATTTAAGTATTAATATAAACTATAAACTATTTGTACACCAAAAGTACACCAAAATATACGCATATACATGGCCCCCAGCTTAACTCTTTTATACTAATTAAAGGTCTAATAAGTTTCATTAAGAAGTCTAATCTAAGTTAAGTATAGATTCATCAAATATCTTACCCTTACCTTTTGTTTTCGTAAAAACAGAATTCTTCCTTTTAGTTCCCTGATTTTGAATTGATACCCTATCCCCGTGCTGCGATTAAAAAGTTAAATCTTTCGAATTCGAAATAGAAATAAAAGAATTAAAGGATCTGGTAGGGTTCGTCTTAAAATAAAAATAATATTCGTTACTTAAAATGGATTTTCGAGTCTTCATCGAAAGGAATAAATGAAGATGGAATTGGTTACAATTTTCCTAATTGGTATTTCTGGAATCTGGAAAGAATATTTACTTCTTTTTTTTTCATTCGAAAAGGTCCCTTCTTCGATGTTCTATTCTAGATACAAAGACCTTAATTCTGACACAAAAACAAAAATAGGAAAAGACCCATAAATTCGATACCTTGTTCTTGTTATAGTTATAGGTTCTTGTTATAGAACTCGCGCTTCATAGAAATCTAAGATAGAATCAACGAATGAAACAGGTTCATTAACATCACAGATACATAATGAAAAAAAAAGAAAGCATTACGCTTCCCTCCCATATCTTGTGTCTATACTCTTTTTGCCCTGGTGGGTTTCTCTCTCATTTAAGAAAAGTCTAGAAACTTGGATTATTAATTGGTGGAATACCAGGCAATCCGAAATCCTTTTGAATGATATTCAAGAGAAAAATGTTCTAGAAAATTTTATGTAATTAGAAGAACTATTCCTGTTGGACGAGATGATAAAGCAGTACTCGGACACATATATACAAGGGCAAGGGCTTCATATAGGAATGCACAAGGAAACAATACAATTGGTCAAAAGACACAATGAATCTCATTTCCATATAATTTTGCATTTATCGACAAATCTAATCTGTTTCGCTATTCTAAGTAGTTATTTTATTCTGGGTAATGAAGAACTTTTCATTCTTAATTCTTGGATTCAGGAATTTCTCTATAACTTAAGTGACACAATAAAAGCTTTTTCTATTCTTTTAGTTACTGATTTATGGATCGGATTCCACTCGACCCATGGTTGGGAACTAATGATTGGTTCGATATACAACGATTTTGGATTGGCTCAGAACGATCAAATTATATCTGGTCTTGTTTTCACTTTCCCAGTGATTCTAGATACAATTGTGAAATATTGGATCTTCCATTTTTTAAATCGTGTATCTCCTTCCCTTGTAGTAATTTATCATTCAATGAATGAATGAAGAATTCATTAGATTTCTTGATATCAATCAAATCAGACTTTTGCTTCGTGTATAAAGAAATCGTTTTAA